AAAAATGAGTATTTTTGGTTACAATAAATAAAAAAGGGAGGTTTTTCAATGCGAGATCTAAAAACATATCTCTCGGTGGCCCCAGTATTAAGTACGCTATGGTTCGGGGCTTTAGCAGGCCTATTGATAGAGATTAATCGTTTTTTCCCGGATGCGTTGACATTCCCCTTTTTTTCATTCTAATTATTGACATCGGGGGGGGGGATGAAGAAAATTCGAGATACAATTAAATATCTATGACTAATTGCCCCTCCCCCTTTTTTCTCTTTTTTATTTTTAGAAGAATAAGGGACGAAAGAGCAAGAATAGAAGTGGATTCGGCATCTGCGAGACTGGGGTTCAAACTCGAATTAAATTCATATTAATAAGGGCGTGGTTATAGAGTAGTAAAAGGTGGGTCTAGGGCAAGAATACAAAATCTTTAATTGAAATGCCGTCCTTCAAATAGAAATAGAGTTTCTAGATCATTATCTTACTTATTATTTAATACGGCTTTGCTTTGATTGATTATTAATTTATTGATTTTAGTCTTTTAGAGTTGGATTTCAAGTTAAGTAACTTCTCTTTTTTTCTTCCTTTCGAATCAAAATAGAAGAGTTGAGTAAATCAAAAATCCAAGGGAGGTTCATGGCCAAGAGGAAAGATGCGCGAATAACGGTAATTTTGGAATGTACTAGTTGTATGCGAAATAATGTTAAGAAGGTACCAACAGGCGTTTCCAGATATATTACTCAAAAGAATCGGCACAATACACCGAATCGATTAGAATTGAGAAAATTCTGTCCCTATTGTTATAAACATATGATTCATGGGGAAATAAAAAAATAGATCGAACGGCGTATCTCTTATCCCTGAAAAGGGAAAGATGGCATTATATAGAACATATTTAAATTAAAATATAAAAGAATCCTATTGGGGGTTAAGATGACAATTAAGAAATAGGATTTTCGGGATAAGAAATAAACTAAACAAACAAACAAACCATGGATAAATCCAAGCGACCTTTTCTTAAATCCAAGCAATCTTTTCGTAGGCGGTTGCCCCCGATTCAATCGGGGGATCGAATTGATTATAGAAACATGAGTTTAATTAGTCGATTTATTAGTGAACAAGGAAAAATATTATCTAGACGGGTGAATAGATTGACCTTGAAACAACAACGATTAATTACTATTGCTATAAAACAAGCTCGTATTTTATCTTTGTTACCTTTTCTCAATAATGAGAAACAATTTGAAAGAACCGAGCCGACCGCTAGAGTTGCAGGCCTTAGAACCAGAAATAAATAAGCTTATTATTTGTTCACTTGAATCAGAATCCCAACCCGAACTCAAACGCAAATTGGTGTTTTGTTCGACAAATCCGAGAATCCAGATTTGATTATCGGGTCGTAACAAAAAAACGAATCGAAAAAAGATTTTTTATTGAACGTGTTCATTCATTTTGACTATTTTAACATATTTTTTCATAGTAATTTGACCCCACCTTCCCGGAGTTCATTCTCCGGGGAACTCCATTTAAATTATTCCAGTGTATTCTTTAACAATCTGCTTCTTTTCTGATTTCGTTGGAAATCATATAAAGACAATTCCGATTTGATATAGCTATTTGAGCTAGTATTTTACGATTAATAACCAACCGTCTATTGTATAGATCATGTATTAATTTACTATAACTATAAGATACCCCACCTTCTCGAATTACTGCGTTTATGCGAGCGATCCACAAACGACGAAAATTTCTCTTTTGATTGTCCCTATCGCGATGAGCCGAAACCAAAGCTCTTATTTTCTGTTGAGTAATAGTTCGAGTAAGTCTTGAATGGGCCCCAAAAAAACTTGATGCAAATAAACGAATTTTTGTTCTACGTCTCCGAGCTATATATCCGCGTTTAATTCTGGTCATTGAATAAATAAAACTTTGACGAATAACTAATCGATTTCTTTTCTTTCAGTTATCCGTTCTGGTCTATTAATAACCAAACGGATTTTTCCAATGTATAAAATAAAAATTCCAATGGCTTCGGCTACTATAACCTTCCCGACCACGATTTTTCTTTTTTAGGTATTTGACTGTGAAATACAAAAGAAATAATAAATTTTTTTTGCTAGGTGTAAAAAATAAAGTCAATAAAAAAATATAAATTAAATGGATAAAGAAATCGTGGGTTACATCGTTTCTATGGTTACTTCTTAAACGGTGAGGTCTTCTCTATACACCGGAGCCTTTAAAACAAAACTTCATTTAATCAATGTTTTTGGTAACTTGTATAGTTCACACCACGCTATTGGGCTCTACCCATAAATTATCCAGTAACAGGCCTTTCACAACGAGACCCACCTATACAGTAACGGTATTTAATTCTGAAAGTTAGCCGGATAGCTGACCCTCGTAGTCCGTTCTTGACCGGGCGAGAACTTCATTTTTATGTTTTTTTGAATTTCAATAAGATTTCCTCCGCTTAATGGATAACCACTTGTTACCAATGGAGAGTTGGTTATCATCTTAAATTCAAGTGGTTGGATTTGCAACAACGGAAACCATAAACTTTACCCACAATTAGGGGGATCAATTTGCTTATTTTTAGATAGTGAATGGAGTTCCTTCTTCCATTCTATCCTATTCGCTGGTATTAATCATTTATGCTGTAATCAGTTAATGATCTAAACGAGTCGCACATACACCCTAGTACATGTCCCTCGGCGCTGAGGGCATCCCCCAAGAGCGGGGGATTTCGTGACATTTTGAATTGGCTGTCTTGTATTTCTAATAAGTTGTTTAATAGTTGGCATGTTGAATCATATACCTATAGGGCTGGTTTAGATTGATCCTAACCGGGATGATTATGAATTTTTCCTATTTAATAGAATAGTAAACTCGGATTTAAAATCTTAAATCATGGATTTGCACAAAAGACATTTTTTTCACCCAACTGCTACAAGATCAACAATTCCATAAGCTTGGGCTTCTGTTGCTGACATAAAAACGTCCCTTTCCATGTCTTCCGATACAATCCATAACGGTTTACCCGTCCTTTGTACATAAACCCTTGTGAGGGTTTCTCGTAGTTTCAACAGTTCTTCCGCTTCCAGGATAAATTCGCCCGTTTGCGCCTCATAAAAAGAACTAGCGGGTTGATGGATCATTACCCTGATGATATAAGGGTTCTCTATCTGATGTGATGAAACGAAAGGAAAGATAACGAATAATAGGAAAAAAGATAGAATTGAACAACCGTACGGGCATCATCTTTTGTGCATTGCATACGGCTCTACAATCAAATTGACCCTTAACTTTACTTTTTATTTTTCTATTCAAGAAAGATAAAAATAGAATCTCTCAACCCCAGATGGGTAAATGGTCAAATTGCCACCCTTTCTTTCGGAGGAGTTAAAAAAAAATACTATGGTGGTTCCGTTGCTTTATATTTTAATACGTATTCTTTTTTTGTCTTTGATTCAGCAATCCCAAAGTTTCTTTTTGATCCAACCAAAAAGGGAAAATCTTATTTTTTTCGCACTCTTTTTTTATACCATAAATATTGTTAAGAGCCCGCGAGTATGAAAATAAAAAAGTTTGTGACGCTGAATTGGACTTCCGATAGATAAGAGAAAATCGGAAATATCTAGTATCTCATACTACTCTCTCGATACATAATTGAATGAAAAAAAAGAATATATAATTTTTTTCATATCGAATTCGAAGTGCCATGCTATTATTACTTAATATTCATATGGCGAAGGCATAGTTTTCTTTTTTCTTTCAAATAAAAAAACCTCATTGGCGCCAAGCGTGAGGGAATGCTAGACGTTTGGTAATTTCTCCTCCAACTAGGATAAAGGATCCCATTGACGCGGCCAATCCCATGCATATTGTATGGACCTCTGGTCCCACAAATTGCATAGTATCATAAATAGCTACTCCAGGTATTACCCACCCGCCCGGAGAGTTTATAAACAAAAACAAATCTTTGGTACCATCCTCGATACTGAGATATACCATAAGACCAATAAGTTGATTCGAGATCTCACTATCAACTTCTTGGCCTAAAAAAAGCAATCTTTCTCGATAAAGTCGGTTGAGTAGGGTAAAATTGTATCCCTTAGGAACCGTACATGCACCTTTTAATGCATACGGTTCAAAAAAAATTGCGAAAAAAGAATCAATCAATGGCTAGATTTGAGCCCCCTTTCTTTTTCTATCTATAACAGGTTTTTCTAACTTAGAACGAAAGAGCTTTTTTTTTCGATTTTTCAATAAAGACCAATTTTGCCTTCTTTTCTTTCTTTTTTTATAATAGAAAAAGTCAATAAACTTATCGAATTAACTTTTCATTGATATATTGTTTCATCGAGATTCAATCCAAACCGCGATGGTATTTTCTTGTTACTGAATGGGTCTCTTTAATCTTTTTAGGTTTATGCTCTACTCCGGGTAAAGATCCGCCCGATTTTTATTTGCACATATAGGACAAATCTTCCCATCACCATTTCTTTTTTTATGACTTTACAAATAACAAACAAGAATCTTTTATGATACACGTAGTAATCATAGATCTATTTATTACCAATTGGGTTTTTTCTAAACGGAGCCTGGATACTTCATTTTTTTAGTCCAACCAAAGCCAACCATAAATTATTATAATTGATAGATAATAGTACTATGAATTCCCCAAAACAATGCATCTAATTGCACTTCACGCTCCAATTTTTTTATGATTCAATTTCTGTTTCTTGGGCGAAACAGAGGATATCTCGGTCGGGGGAGAGAACGGGGAAATCCCATATGACCCAATATATCTGACAAGCCGCACTATACGTCAACCCAAGATGCATCTTCCTCTCCCGGACTTCGGAAAGGTACTTTTGGAACACCAATAGGCATGAAATTAAAGAAAAAAGAACTAAATACTATATTTCACTTTGGTGTGGAAACGTAACAGTATGGTTTTACTGTCTTTATAATATTGGCTCCATCATATTTATTTTGTCCATAGATTAGAAAAATTCAGAAAGAAAAAATAAATAAAGGAAACTTTTTACGAATAGGTCTTTCTAATAATAAATAAGGAGGGGCACGTTTTCTCATAGAAAATGGTATCGATCCCCCATTGCGTATTGGTACTTATCGAGTATAGAATAAATCTGCTTCTCTTTGTTCCTACGAACAGAATAGAAAAAATATTCATCTAACCCTTGATTATGAAATAATCTTCCGAACAAAGGGTGTCCATAAGATAGTCATAGTATACTTTTACAACGCAATAAAGTTACGTAGTGTTTATTTTTTCTTTGATATAAGGGGTATTTTCCATGGGTTTGCCTTGGTATCGTGTTCATACCGTTGTATTGAATGATCCCGGCCGGTTGCTTTCCGTTCATATAATGCATACAGCTCTGGTTGCTGGTTGGGCGGGCTCGATGGCTCTGTATGAATTAGCTGTTTTTGATCCTTCTGACCCTGTTCTTGATCCGATGTGGAGGCAGGGTATGTTCGTTATACCCTTCATGACTCGTTTAGGAATAACCAATTCATGGGGAGGTTGGAGTATTACAGGAGGGACTGTAACGAATCCGGGGGTTTGGAGTTACGAAGGTGTAGCCGGGGCACATATTGTGTTTTCCGGCTTATGCTTTTTGGCAGCTATCTGGCATTGGGTTTATTGGGATCTAGAAATATTTTGTGATGAACGTACAGGAAAACCTTCTTTGGATTTGCCCAAGATCTTTGGAATTCATTTATTTCTCTCCGGGGTGGCTTGCTTTGGTTTTGGTGCATTTCATGTAACGGGCTTGTACGGTCCTGGAATATGGGTGTCTGATCCTTATGGACTGACGGGAAAAGTACAACCTGTAAATCCGTCGTGGGGCGTGGAAGGTTTTGATCCTTTTGTTCCGGGAGGAATAGCCTCTCATCACATTGCAGCAGGTACATTGGGCATATTAGCAGGTTTATTTCATCTTAGCGTCCGCCCGCCACAACGCCTATACAAAGGGTTGCGTATGGGAAATATTGAAACCGTACTCTCTAGTAGTATCGCAGCTGTCTTTTTTGCAGCTTTTGTTGTTGCTGGAACTATGTGGTATGGTTCAGCAACGACCCCTATCGAATTATTTGGTCCCACTCGTTATCAATGGGATCAGGGTTACTTCCAGCAAGAGATATATCGAAGAGTTAGCGCCGGGCTAGCAGAAAATAAAAGTTTCTCAGAAGTCTGGTCGAAAATTCCCGAAAAATTAGCTTTTTATGATTATATTGGTAATAATCCAGCAAAAGGGGGGTTATTCAGGGCAGGCTCAATGGATAATGGAGATGGAATAGCGGTTGGGTGGTTAGGACACCCCATCTTTAGGGATAAAGAAGGGCGTGAGCTTTTTGTACGCCGTATGCCTACGTTTTTTGAAACATTCCCAGTCGTTTTGGTCGACGGCGATGGAATTGTTAGAGCTGATGTTCCTTTTCGAAGGGCAGAATCGAAGTATAGTGTTGAACAAGTAGGTGTAACCGTTGAGTTCTACGGTGGTGAACTCAATGGAGTCAGTTATGGTGAGCCCGCTACTGTGAAAAAATATGCTAGACGCGCTCAATTAGGTGAAATTTTTGAATTAGATCGCGCAACTTTGAAATCAGATGGTGTTTTTCGTAGCAGTCCAAGGGGTTGGTTTACTTTTGGGCATGCTTCGTTTGCTTTGCTCTTCTTCTTCGGACACATTTGGCATGGTGCTAGAACCTTGTTCAGAGATGTTTTTGCCGGTATTGACCCAGATTTGGATGCTCAAGTAGAGTTTGGAGCATTCCAAAAACTTGGGGATCCAACTACAAGAAAACAGGCAGTCTGATATAAGACCGCCGCTTTGGCATTTTTCGGCTCTATTTTCTTTTTGAAGGGAATTTTACATAGAATTAGAGTACTTTGAATCGTTGTTTTTTGACTCTTGCTCGTTCGAGATGATTTCCAAAATGAAAAAAACAAACAGGTTAGGGAAGTTATAATTGTAAACCGCAATCGGATTTATGGAAGCATTGGTTTATACATTTCTTTTAGTTTCGACTCTAGGGATAATTTTTTTCGCTATCTTTTTTCGAGAACCACCTAAAATTCAAACTAAGAAATGATTTTTCATGATCTCAATTGAAGTAACGAGCCTCCCCTATTGTGGGAAGGCTCGTTACTTGAACTAGTCCCCGTGTTCCTCGAACGGATCTCTTAGTTGTTCAGAAGGTTGCCCAAAAGCGCTATATAAGGCGTACCCGGTAAAACTTACAAGTAAACCAGATATAAAGATGGCGACTAGGGTTGCTGTTTCCATTATGATTATATAATTTCAAGATCCCAATGGATCTATCATAAGATCGTTTATTTACAACGGAAGGGTATACAAAGTCAACAGATCTCAATGAATACAATAGGATTTATGGCTACACAAACTGTTGAGAACAGTTCTAAATCGGGCCCAAGACAAACTACTGTAGGGAGTTTATTAAAACCATTGAATTCGGAATATGGGAAAGTAGCTCCCGGGTGGGGAACGACTCCTTTGATGGGTATCGCAATGGCTCTATTTGCGGTATTTCTATCTATTATTTTGGAGATTTATAATTCGTCCGTCTTGTTGGATGGAATTTTAATGAATTAAATCTATAAGAACCAAAAAGTCCTAGCTTTTGAATAAAAAACCAATCGGTTATAACTGGGATTTCTGGCCTATTCTATTTTGGTAGTTCGATCGTGGAATTTATTTCTTTCTGTATTTCCGGAATATGAGTGTGTGACTTGTTAGAATTGATTCTATTGATAGTAACAGAAAATAAGTCTGTGATCTTGATAGAGATGGTTCAACTTCGTCGGATATTTATTCGAGTATCTGTAACACGAACGATATGAACTAGATTAAGAACTGTTTGAACTATGATTCATATTTGACCTCGCGCCCGGACTCCAAAAAAATTTCAAACTGTTTGAAAAAAAAGAAAAATCTTTCTTTTTTTAGTCATTTTATCTAATTCATGGAATATTTGATGATCCGATGGTTCTTACTCAGGGAATCCTTGGCTTAACTTATGATTTTTTATTGAATCATCGTGGTTCTAGTATGAATCTGAGGTTTTAATCGATTCATAGGGTCTTAACAAGAGAATTCCTATAAATTCAATAATAATAATAAAGAAAGGAAAAAAGTCACATTAGATACAAAAAGAAATTAAAGAAAAAGAAATAGGTAAAGAGAGGATTCAAGAGGCCTGTAAGGATCAACATAAAGACCATCGAGCCAACTTGATATTTTGGTATTATCACCACAAAGAAGAGCTTTCGGGTTTTTTCTTCTTTCGTACATTTTAGAGAAGATTGAATCGGAGATTAAGAAGTTTCAAACTTTCTATTACATATCCGATTATTATTTTTATTTGGGTGTTTTTGCTTGAGCTGTACGAGATGAAAGTTTCATATACGGCTCTAAGAGGGGGATTTTAACCTATCTCAATAAAGTCTATGATTGGTTCGAAGAACGTCTCGAGATTCAAGCAATTGCGGATGATATAACTAGTAAATATGTTCCCCCCCATGTCAATATATTTTATTGTTTAGGCGGAATTACGCTTACTTGTTTTTTAGTACAAGTAGCTACGGGGTTTGCTATGACTTTTTACTATCGTCCAACCGTTACTGAAGCTTTTGCCTCTGTTCAATACATAATGACGGAAGCTAACTTTGGTTGGTTAATCCGATCAGTTCATCGATGGTCAGCAAGTATGATGGTCCTAATGATGATTCTACATGTTTTTCGTGTGTATCTCACCGGTGGATTTAAAAAACCTCGTGAATTAACTTGGGTTACAGGCGTGGTTCTGGCAGTATTGACCGCATCTTTTGGCGTAACTGGTTATTCCTTACCTCGGGACCAAATCGGCTATTGGGCGGTAAAAATTGTAACAGGTGTGCCTGAGGCTATTCCTGGAATAGGATCGCCTTTGGTAGAATTATTGCGTGGAAGTGCTAGTGTGGGACAATCCACCTTGACTCGTTTTTATAGTTTACACACTTTTGTATTGCCGCTTCTTACTGCTGTATTTATGTTAATGCACTTTCCAATGATCCGTAAACAGGGTATTTCTGGTCCTTTATAGATATTTGTAATCAATGATTTATCACTTAGAGGAGGAATAATAGGATTTTATTGCTACAAGTATGGATTATTGAAACTAATAAAACATGGTTTTGGATATTTCCCTTCAACTAATCGTGCCAAACCAAATAAATAATATTGTGAGGTTGCGGGGAATTTTCCGAAGAGAAAATGGATTATGGGAGTGTGTGACTTGAACTATTGATTGGTCTGTGTAGATATATGTCTGCCATATTGGAATTCACAACCCAATGTGTCTTTGTTTCAACCACCACGTAACCCCTATACAGAGACAGAAAGTAGGTACAGATACAGAAGATAGGCTGGTTTGCTTGAAGAGAATCTTTTCTATGATCAGATCCGAATCGTGTTGTACATGAGCAGGCTCCGTAAGATCTAGTATAAGTAAGTGAAATAGATAAAGATTCGCTTTTATTTTATCTATTTCACTTACTTAATTTCGTATTTATACGTAAAAAAATTAAATAGTATGGAAATGCATTCATTTCCTCTGCATTAATATGATCGATAATACTATCGGAGTGAAACAAGAGATCTAAAGAAAAAATAATTTAAATATTATATTTAAATTAAATCTAGGCTAGACTAAATTAGTAACAAGTAAACCTTTTGTGTTTTGTGTGTATCGCCAACTATTTTGGCGATAAAATAGTAATCGTAAAGTCTGAGACGACCCAGAAAGCACTTGATGATCTCATGATCAACTTTGTAAGCCGACTTGGGTATTGAGTATTTATTTAGACTTAGAACCGAATTCTTTGCAAGGGGTAGTTGCAATTCCGGAATAGAATTAAAGGGTCGGGTTTTTCTTACATTAAATCATTCATATATGTGTAGATATAGCCAACACATAG